ATGCGATGGCTATACTCAACTAACCATAAAGATATTGGAACTATATATTTAATTTTCTCAGTTTGAGCTGGAATACTTGGAACAGCTCTAAGAATAATTATTCGAATTGAGCTAGGTCAACCAGGCTCATTTATTAATAATGACCAATTATACAATGTTATCGTTACTTCTCATGCTTTTGTTATAATTTTTTTTTTAGTAATACCTGCTATAATTGGAGGATTTGGAAACTGATTAGTGCCTCTTATAATTTCAGCTCCAGATATAGCTTTCCCACGAATAAATAACATAAGTTTTTGACTTTTACCTCCTAGTTTATTTTTATTAATTATATCTTCAATAGTAGAAGATGGTGCAGGAACTGGTTGAACTGTTTATCCCCCATTAGCTAGAAATATTTCTCATAGAAGTGGAGCTGTTGACCTAACAATTTTCAGACTTCATTTAGCAGGAGTATCTTCTATTTTAGGAAGAATTAATTTTATTTCTACAATTTTAAATATACGACCTAAACATATAAAAATAGAACAAATACCCCTATTTGTGTGATCTGTTTTTATTACAACTATTTTACTTCTTTTATCACTACCTGTTTTAGCCGGAGCAATTACTATACTATTAACAGATCGAAATTTTAATACTTCTTTTTTTGACCCTAGCGGAGGAGGAGATCCGATTCTTTATCAACATCTTTTTTGATTTTTCGGACACCCCGAAGTATACATTTTAATTCTACCCGGATTTGGAATAATTTCTCATATCATTTGTTTTCAAACAGGTAAAAAAGAACCTTTTGGAACTTTAGGAATAATTTATGCAATAATGGCCATTGGTGTTTTAGGTTTTATTGTATGAGCACATCATATATTTACAGTTGGTATAGACATTGATACTCGAGCCTATTTTACTTCAGCAACAATAATTATTGCTGTTCCCACAGGTATCAAGATTTTTAGTTGAATAGCAACATTACATGGTAATAAGTTTAAAAGAGACCCCCCTTTATTATGATCTCTTGGATTTGTATTTTTATTTTCTATAGGAGGACTAACCGGGGTTATTTTAGCTAACTCCTCTATCGATATTATCCTACATGATACTTACTATGTTGTAGCTCATTTTCATTATGTATTATCTATAGGTGCTATCTTTGCAATTATAGCAGGTATTTGTCACTGATTCCCCTTAATACTAGGACTAACTATAAACAATAAAATATTAAAAAAACAATTTTTTATAATATTCTTAGGAGTTAATTTAACATTCTTTCCACAACACTTCCTAGGCCTAAGAGGAATACCTCGACGATACTCTGACTACCCTGATTTCATAAACCTTTGAAATATAGTTTCATCTGCCGGATCTATTATTACTTTAATAAGAACTATTTATTTTATTTTTATTATTTGAGATATATTTTCAAGACATCGTACTTTTAATAATTCTCATTACTGTAACCCCGTAATTGAATGACAATTAAATACACCTCCCGCCAATCACACATTTAATATACCAGTAAAACTAAATAAAATTTTACCATAATTACAATTAATAAAATAATCATGATAACCTGATCTACTTTAAATTTTCCTGATGCTAACTCTCCAATTATAGAACAATTAATTTTTTTCCATGATCATACAATAATTATTATTGTAATAATTACAATTACTATTTCATATATATACATTAATATTTTAACAAATAAAATCTATAATCGTAATCTAATTGAAGATCAAAATATTGAAATTATTTGAACCATCTTACCTACTTTTCTACTCCTATTTATTGCCATCCCAAGCCTCCGTCTTCTCTACTTAATAGAAGAAACATTCGAACCTAGCTTAACAATTAAAGTAATCGGTCATCAATGATACTGATCATATGAAATCACTAATTTTAATATTAATTTTGATTCTTTTATAGTACCTGAAAAAGAACTAATAATAGGAGATTTCCGACTATTAGAAGTTGACAATCGCCTAGTTGTACCATATAATACAAACCTACGTTTTATTATTACATCTGCAGATGTAATTCACTCTTGAACAATCCCATCTCTAGGACTAAAAATAGATGCAATCCCAGGCCGACTTAACCAAACCTTCACAATTGCAAAACGCCCAGGAATTTTCTATGGACAATGCTCTGAAATTTGTGGGGCAAATCACAGTTTTATACCAATTTCAATAGAAATTACTAACATAAAAAATTTTATAAACTGAATTAATAAAAATTTTAGGAATGGCTGATTTAAAGCAAAAGTCTCTTAAACTTTCCATAGATATTATTATCTTTCCTAAAGCTGTTAGTTAATAATAACATAGATATGTCAAATCTAAATTACAAGTATTTGTACAACTTAATTCCTCAAATATATCCAATAAATTGAATCTTATTATTTATAACCAGTCTTATAAGACTTTATATTATATACACATTACTTTATTTCAATTTTCTACCTAAATCTAAATTCAACACTAATAAAACTCAAAATTTAAACAAAAATTTTAATTACGTATTTAAATGATAACTAATCTCTTCTCTATTTTTGATCCTAGCACTTCCCAAAATCTCAGAATAAATTGAACTATTTTAATTCTTCTACTTATTCTAATATCTCAAATATATTGAAATACTCCTTCTCGAATTATTATATTAATCCATATCATTACTTCTCAAATTTCAAAAGAAATTAACATTAACATTAAAAATTCAAATATTAAATCTACATTAATTTTTATTTCTCTTTTTTATTTTATCTTATTTAATAACTTATCAGGAATATATCCATATATTTTTACAGCCACTAGCCATCTTTCAATCACAATAAATATAGCCTTTCCATTATGATTATCATTAATAATATGAGGTTGAATTTTAAATACAAACCATATATTCACACACCTAGTTCCACTAGGTACTCCCATACTATTATCCTCTTTTATAGTCCTAATTGAAAGTATCAGATTAATTATCCGACCCATTACACTATCTGTTCGACTAACTGCAAATATAATTGCAGGTCATCTTCTTCTTTCTCTACTAAGAAGCGTTAGAGAAAAAACCCCACTTTTATTTTTACCTAGTTTTTTAATTATTAACACCCTTTTATGCTTAGAATACGCCGTAGCTATAATCCAAAGTTATGTATTTATCACATTAACTTCCTTATATTTAAGAGAAATTAATTATGTCATTCCACCCATTTCATATCGTAGAACGAAGTCCATGACCTATTACAAGTGCATTTAGAGCACTTTTTTTAACCTCTGGAACTATTTTTAGTATTTGAAATATCAATAATACTATAATAATCTTAGGTATTATCATACTAACACTATCTGCCTATCAATGATGACGAGACATTATTCGTGAATCCACTTTTCAAGGACACCACACCATCAAAGTAGTAAACGGCCTAAAAATAGGAATAATTTTATTTATTATTAGTGAAATTTTTTTCTTTTTTTCTTTTTTTTGATCCTATTTTCACGGTATATTATCTCCAGACATTGAAATTGGTATAACATGACCTCCTCAAGGAATCAAAGCTTTTAATCCTTTTGCAATTCCTCTTCTTAATACAACAATCTTATTATGTTCTGGAATTAGTATTACATGATCTCATCACAGTATTTTAAATAAAGATAAAAAAACAGCCACACTAAGCCTTTTTTTAACTATTTTATTAGGAGCCTATTTTACAATATTACAAATATTTGAATATATAGAAGCACCTTTTACTATAACAGACAGCATATTTGGAAGTATTTTCTTCTTAGCCACAGGATTTCATGGAATACACGTTATTATCGGAAGCCTTTTTCTTACCGTAACTTTACGACGAATAATAAAAAGTCATTTTAGTAATACTCACCACTTTGGATTTGAAGCCAGAGCCTGATACTGACATTTTGTTGACGTAGTATGACTTTTTCTTTATGTCTTTGTTTATTGATGAATTTATTATTTTATTAGTATAAAATAGTACAACTAACTTCCAATTAGTAAGTTCTTTTAGAATAAAATAATACTACTATACACTATTTTTGTATTTACAAGAATCTATGTCATTATTATATTTTCATTACATGCTAAATGTGACCCAAACACAGAACAAATAATAGCCTTTGAATGCGGATTTAGCCCTATTATGGCTAACCGAGCTCCATTTTCACTTCGGTTTTTTAAAATTATAATTATTTTTTTAATTTTTGATATTGAAATTATTATTATACTTCCTACTCCGACTAAATTTATTACAAATAACCCACAACCATACAAAAACTACAACTTAATTTTAATTCTAATTATTTCTGGACTATATTTTGAATGGTACCAAGGTGTTCTTTCATGACTTAAATAAATATTTTAAATATAGATATGTATTTAAAATATAAAGTCTAACCTGCAATTAGAAATTACTCTAAGAGTCATATCTATATATATCTAATAAAAGAATCAAAAACAATTTTGTCTCCAATTTCGACTTGGAATTAGAATATATTCCTTTTATTTAATAGAAGCCAAATAGAGGCTCTTCACTGTTAATGAAGTCATTGAAATTTTCCTATTAAAGACTACTAAATATAGGGCTGCTAACCACTATAATATGTTACACACATTAGTCTTTTATAATAATATTTTTAGAAATCCTCTTCTTAGCCATGAAAAAGCTATATAATTATATATACTATAAAAACAATACAAATTTAAATACCCTTAAAATAAATTTTCTTGGCATTTTCAAGGCCATATTTTCATATAAACTATAAGAATCCAATATAATGACATCTATAAAATAACAAAAAATAAAAATAATAAAAAAGTATAAAAAACTAATGTCATCATTTTAAACTGCTGCATAAAAAATAAAATTTTACCTGAAGTATGAAAATACTTATAAAGTCCTATACTTCTTAATTCTTCTACCCAACAATTATCTACAACCTTATAATAATTACTTATTTTTGATACTAATTTTAACGCTATTAAATTAACACAAGGAATATATCACATATTGGCAAAAAAAAATTCCAACTGTTTAACAAAAACATTGCTTTTTCTTAAAAAAACTACACTATAAAAACATATCATTAATACTGGAACAATTAAAATTAAATTATTTACCATTTTTCACCCCCAAGTCAGATAAAAACTATATATTGTAACAAAACAACCTCAACTTATTCTTGCACCAAAAAAAATTGAAACAAAACAAAGCATAAAAATTGAAACAACAAACTCCCTATCGATAACACAATAATAATAGGAAAAAGTTCCTCCACTTATCAAAATAGAAAAAAAACAAATTCGAAAAGAATAAACAACAGTAAAAATAATCGTTAAAAAAATTAAACTCCCAATTCATATATTAAAATGTAAAGAATATAAAAATTCTAACAAGGCATCCTTTGAATAAAATCCTCTTGTAAAAGGAAAACCTCTTAATGATAAACAACCTACTGCTATACAACTTCTTACTACAGGGGATACTCTCCTTAAACACACTAATTTACGTATATCTTGATAACCACCACTTGAATGAATAGCTACTCCTGCTGCTAAAAATAATATTGCCTTAATGACAGCATGAGAAAGTAAATGAAAAAATCCTAAAATAAACTCTCCCACACTTACTACTAAAAATATTGTACCTAATTGAGATAACGTTGACATAGCAATAACTTTTTTTAAATCCATCTCAAATGCAGCTACAATACCTGCTATCAAAGTAGTTATTAAAGAAATATAAAATAAACTTTTTCTAAATAATGATCATTCAAAAAAAAAAAAAAACCGAAGTATTAAATATACTCCTGCTGTTACTAATGTAGATGAATGAACTAAAGCAGACACTGGAGTTGGTGCTGCCATAGCAGCAGGTAACCATGCTGAAAAAGGCATCTGTGCACTTTTAGTTAAAGCAGCAAGTATCAATATAATAATAATAATATTTATATTTTTTAAATATCCATATTCTAAAATACCCCAAGAACCACATCTTCTTATAAAAATAATAGCCATTAATATTCCAACATCTCCAATACGATTTGTTATTACAGTCAATAAACTAGCAACTTGAGATCTTTCATTTTGATAATATGCAACTAAACAATAAGAAACTAACCCCAACCCATCTCATCCAATAAGAATTGTCAAAACATTTAAACAAACAATCAATAATAACATAGATAAAATAAAAGATAAAACTAAAATTAAAAAAATTTTTTTTATAGACTCTTCCCGCATATAACAAGCACTATATAACACAACTATTCTTGAAATATACAATACTACACTTAGAAATAATAAAGACATTCAGTCAAAATAAAAAAAAAAATTAATATCACAAATAAAAAAGGAAGTTAAATTATATTCAAAAATAATGTAATTATTATATATTAAAAATCAAATTCTAAAAAAAGAACAAAATAAGGCACTTATAAAAATGACTAAAGATCAAGACTTATAAAGTATGGTCATATATCCAAAACTCAACAAAGCATCTATAAATCCACAATTTATTATTTTAATTAAACTATTTGAATTAAATTATATTCAATTAAAAAATAATTCTATCTTTAATAAATAAAATAATAAAGGATAAAAATGTAAAAATAATACAATAAATTCTTTACTTGTTACACCCTCAACAGAATAAAAAAATCAACCTTTTCCATGCTGAGTTATTGTATATAAATACAAAGAATACCCTGCACTTAAAAAAGATACTAATATTAATAAAACTAATGAAAATCCTCTTCACTTAATAATAGATCCTAATAAAAGAATTTCACTAAATAAATTTATAAAAGGAGGGGCTGCTATATTAATAATACAAAAAAGAAATCAAAATAATGTTAATACAGGATAAACAGATAATATTCCTTTTAATATTAAAATATTTCGAGTATAAAAACGATCATATATAAAACTAATTAAACAAAATAAAGCACTAGAACATATACCATGCCCTAACATCATTATTATTCTCCCTCAAGCCCCTCAAGCAGAACAAGATAAAATACCCCCTATCAATAAAGCCATATGTACTACAGAAGAATACGCAACTAAAGCCTTTAAATCAACCTGAAAAAAACAATTTATACTAACCACAACAGCTCCAAATAAAGATAATGACATTAAAAAACTTCTTAAATATTCTAAACTTTTAAAATCAAATAATAAAATTACACGTAAAATACCAAAACTTCCTATTTTCAAAAGAACTGCCGCTAAAACCATTCTCCCAACTACTGGAGCCTCTACATGAGCCTTGGGCAGTCACATATGTAAACCATAAATAGGCATTTTAACTAAAAAAGCAAAAAAGTATAAAAAAAGTAATAAAAAAGACATCTCTATCCTATTAAAAATAAAATTATAAAAAAAACTATAACTTCCTACTATATAAAAATATATAATCATTACTAAAAGAGGTAAAGAAGCAAATACAGTATACATTAATATATATATTCCCGCCTGCACTCGTTCTACTTGGGCTCCATTTAAAAAAATCATTATTAAAATTGGAATTAAAACAATTTCAAAAAAAACATAAAATAATAATATATGAGAAGATAAAAAAAATATTATTAATATAAGCAACATAACAACAGATAAAATTAAAAAAAGCTCTTTTCTACTCCTAAGCAATGATTTTTGTATCAAACATATTAATACAAAAATCATGCTAGATATTATAATTAATAAAAAAGACATTAAATCTCCCATAAAAAAATTTGCCATAATCCTTATGTTAACTAAAGAAATAGAAACCTCTCCAACTAACAAAACACTTTTTAACAAAATAATAAAAAAAACAAATAACATTGTTATATTATTCATGCCTAAACAAAATATTGTCAATAATAATAACATAAAATTAAAAAAAATTTTTATATGGTTAAATCAATTACATTAATATAATCTACAGTTCTAAAATAAATCATTAAAATTAACAATATAAGTCCCATACTTGCTTCGCAAACTACTGTAACAAGAAATAAAATAAATACCGATATATTAATTAAAAAAACATGAATAAATATTATAAACACACCTGCTATTATCAATTCCAAAGTTAATAACAAAGATAAAACATTTTGTCGAAAAGAAAAAAAAGATACTAAAGAAATAAAAAAAGTAAATAAACCATAAGTTGACATAAAATTTCAGAAAATAGTATATATAGTACCATGATTTTGGAGATCATAAGAGAAGACAACCCCTTTTCTGAATAAATATACTTCGTAAAAATAGTAGCTTATTAGCTCCTGTCAATAGAGCATTAATCGATCTTCCAGCCCCCAGAAATTTAACCTACCTATGAAATTTTGGTTCTTTATTAGGGGTATGTCTTGGTCTTCAAATTATTACTGGATTTTTTTTAACAATACATTACTGCAGTGATACCTCTTTAGCTTTTAGATCAGTAAGACATATTATGCGAGATGTCAACAATATATGACTTATCCGAATTATACATGCAAATGGAGCCTCATTTTTTTTTATTCTTATTTACTGCCACATTGGACGAGGACTATATTATTATAGTTTCAACATATTAAAAATTTGAAATAGAGGTGTAATTATCTTATTAATTTTAATGGCCACAGCTTTTTTAGGGTATGTACTTCCATGAGGACAAATATCTTTTTGAGGAGCAACAGTAATTACAAATCTCTTAAGAGCTATTCCTTATATTGGAAATAGTATCACTCTCTGACTTTGAGGAGGATTTTCTATCAATAACGCCACATTAATACGTTTTTATAGCCTACACTTTATCATACCATTTATTTTATTACTTTTTGTTTTAATCCATATTATTTTATTACATGAAACAGGAAGTAGAAATCCAATTGGAAATCCTTTCAACTTAGATAAAATTAGATTTCATCCTTACTATACCTTAAAAGATATCCTAGGCCTACTTTTTTTAACTATAATTTTTAACTACATTATTATACTATATCCTTACTTATTTTTTGATCCCGATAATTTTGTGCCAGCTAATCCTATAGTTACACCTCCCCATATTCAACCAGAATGATACTTTCTATTTGCATATGCTATTCTACGATCTATTCCTAATAAACTAGGAGGAGTTTTAGCCTTATTTATAAGAATCATTATTCTTATATCATTACCCCACAGCATAAAAAATAAATTTAAAACACCAAACACATACCCTTTAAACAAAATTATTTTTTGAAACTTCTGCAGTATTTTTATAATTTTAACCTTCTTAGGAGCCTGTCCTATTGAAACACCTTTTGTAACCATAAGACAAATAATAACTATTTTTTATTTTTCTTTTTTTATAATCTATCCTTATATATTAAAACACAACTAAAAATAATATAATAGTTTATTTAACTTTGTTAAAGTGTATATTTTGAAAATATAAAACAGGTTATACCTAATAAACTCAAATATAACACGTATATTCAAATTCTAAATTTGATACATTTAAAAAACATTCCAAACCACTATTAACATACAAATTCTAAAAGGTAATAAAACAAATCATGCTAGATGTATTAAACTATCATAACGATAACGAACAATTGTACCTCGTAATAACAAATAAATTAATATAACAATTAAAGCACGATAAAAAAAAATTCCAACTCCACCTAAAAATATATAAGAAGTTAACACACTCATAAAAATAATATTACCATACTCTGCCATAAATAAAAATGTAAACCCCCCTGCACCATACTCAACATTAAACCCAGATACTAATTCCGACTCTCTTTCAGAGAAATCAAATGGAGTTCGACTAGTTTCTGCTAAAATTGTAACAATTCATATAATAAATACTCCCACTAAAGTAAAAATTCCTCAAAATATTTCTTGAACATATATTACATCTTTTAATATATAGCCTCCTGAAATAACTAAAATACATAACAATAAAAAAGACATGCCAATCTCATAAGAAACTATCTGTGCAATACAACGATAAGATCCCATAAGAGCAAACTTAGTATTTGAAGACCACCCGGCTCCTAAAAACCCATAAACACTTAAACTAGAAACTATTAAAAAATATAATACTTCATATTGAACAATATTAACACAACCATAAAAAAAAATTATTCACAACAGTAACATCAAACCTAATAGATAACAAGGAGCCATAACATAAATCATACGATTACTATGTCTTAAAAAAAATCCATCCTTACTTAATAACTTTACAGCATCTGCAAAAGGCTGTAGTAGGCCAAAATAACCTACCTTTGTAGGACCCTTACGATATTGAACATACCCCAAAACCTTACGCTCTAATAAAGTAATAAATGCTACACTAACCAAAACAACAATTAATAATAAAACATATAATGTGTAATGAATAAACATTATTAATAACTTATAAAGTATATAAGAAGCTTAAATTCTTTGCACTAATCTGCCATATTAATATCTATACTAAATGCTTATACAAGCATATTCAAATTCTAAATTTGATACATTTATCTGTCAAATTAGTATAATAATTATTAATTTCAATTCCTTTCGTACTATAAAACTATCATTAATATAGTAGATAGAAACCAACCTGACTTTCGCCGGTCTGAACTCAAATCATGTAGTGATTTAATAGATGAGCAATCTACCTTTATTAATTTCTACACCAATAAGGTCCACTAATTCAACATCGAGGTCGCAAACTATCTTACCTATATGAACTATCCAAGATAATTACGCTGTTATCCCTAAAGTATCTTTTTCTTTTAATCAAAATAAATCGGATCAAAAAAAAGATTTTTTATCTTTTTCTGTCGCCCCAACCAAAATATAGATTTTATTATTTAATAATAAAATCTATATTTAAGATTTATAGGGTCTTCTTGTCCCACTATATTATTTTATCTTTTTCAATAAAAAATTAAATTTTATTTTTTATTTTTATATAGCTAAAAACCATAACTCCATTCTCTTAGCACCCATTTAAAGCCTTATTTCAATACCTTTGTGTAACAATTACAGCAATTAAAAATATTCATTGAGCAGAATTTACTTTTAAAAAAATCTAAAAGCAATGTTTTTGTTAAACAGTTGGAATTTTTTTTTGCCGAATTCATAAAAATAATATTTTTATTTATACTAATACTCTCATAATTTTATAAAATTATAATTCATTTTATTAAAAATATTGATTAAAAATATTCTATAAATAATATTATTTATAAAAATAATAGCTAATATAAAGCCTTTTTAATAATATTATTCATTTTATTAAATCTATCTAAGCTTATCCCTAAATAGATAAATATACACACTATAAAATTATAATACATATTTGTATATTATATATTAAATATTTAATATATTAACTAGATATATTTGTATTGACTAAATTTTCATTTCTTATATAATTTTATAAAAATTATTTCAACAATTTTTTTTAAATTATATAAGTTCTACAAATTTCGAGAAATATAATTAATTTACCTTTTATCAAAAATCCCTTATACAAAAGGTAATATTATTACTTTTTTATAATTAATATTTTCATTACTTATTTCAAACCTCCCTTACGGTACTTAAAATTTTAATAATTCATACTAAACTACAAAATATTTTTAATCTCTATTAAATATTATACTTATATTTTAATCCCCTTTTTTTTAAAAATGGCATAAATGCAACTATCTCTTGTAAGGAAATCGTCGACGATAATTTTGACTTCATTTTTAAGAACATCTTCCGATACCCTTACTTTGTTACGACTTATCCCAACATTAAATGGGAGTGACGGGCAATATGTACATATTCTAGAGCTATATTCAATATAACATTTTATTTTATATTTACTTTCAAATTCTTCTTATCTAGTAATTTTCAATTACTAGATTCGTACTTATACATTCTATTGTAATTCACCTCAATCTCTAAAATAAGCTGCACCTTGACCTAATCTTTTTATTAAAAATAATTTTTATAATAATTTTTCAATATTATAAAAATAGCGGTATACAAACTGTTTCATACAATTTAGAGTAAGATACTGGCGTTATATCCTTAACAGAGCAAATTCCTCTGAACAGATTAAAATACCGCCAAATTTTTTTGTTTTAATGTTTTTCACGTAATAACAACTAAATTATTTTATAATAGGGTATCTAATCCTAGTTTTATATTAATTTTTATAATACAAATCTTTATTTATCTTTTTTAAATTTATAAAATTACACTTTTATAATAAAATAGATTAAATTTTAATTATTTTTTTTATCTTTCAGAAAAATATTAATAAATTTTTTTGTCTAACCGCTGCAGCTGGCACAAAATTAGCCAAATTTTTTTTATCTTAACCTTAATTTTTTTAAAATTTTAAAAAACTTTCTTCTATATTTAATATTTCTATTAATTTATTTAAAGACTTAAGATAATACTAATAATTAACCAAAATTAAATTTTTTTTTTTTTATCAAAATAACAATTTTTAAAATTGTTATTTTGACCCAGTAAAACTGTATTTCACTGTTTTTGACATTTTGAAAACGTATAGATAAATCTATAAAACAATCCTATTTTAGGTCATTACCTACAATGTTACTTCAACATTGATTGTGCGGATTGTTTTAGGTTTTTTGAATACTGTTCTACATAATTAGACAGATTATAACACTCTTTATGTCTATCGACCATATTCAGCTCAATATTTCTTGAAATTCTCCTTTCAATAAACCGTGTACATCAGTTATAGGACGCAGCCTATAAAATGGCGATGCCATTTGAGCCAAATTTGTGCTGTTTATATAGTTTAAAAAAAAAACTTTGATTTTGTAATTCAAAAATACATATTGTTATAAACAATAACTGTACAACTTACTAGTCTTATTTTTATATTTTTTAATGTAATTTTTATTACTTCTACTTCTGCTGTGAATCAGTTAATTCAATTAATAGTAATTTTAATATTAACTTGCTATATAACCAGACTCTATAATCTCTGAATTTCTTACATATTAATATTTGCTATAATTAGAGGTTTACTTGTTTTATTTGCTTATGTAGCTTCTTTATCTCCTACATATAATATAAGCAATTTTATAAAACTCATTTTATTAATAAATATTATTTTTGTTTTAACTTGTAATAAAATATTTTATAAGTATTTTAATTTTAAAATAGATATAAATGTGCCTAATTTTCTTATTACTTTTTTATCAAATGATAAAATATCAATCTTACTCTATGGTATTTTTTACTTACTAATAGCCATACTACTTTTATTAGAAGTAATTTCAAACTGTAAAAGCTCTCTTCGAACTAAATTATAAAATTGTAATATGCCTGAAAAAGGATTATTTTGATAGAATAAAACATGTGTTTATTTACACTATTACAAAATTAATTTTTAGTGTAAAGGCACATCAAGTTTTGAATTTGAAAGCGATAAAATATTATCAAAATTAATACCAAATACTGTAAAGTAAGCTAAACTATAAGCTATCGGGTTCATACCCCGAATATGAGTAAATTCCTTTATAAATAATTTTAAATATAAAAATAACACTTAACAAACTTCTTTCTTATTTTCTAATTTTATTATCTATTATTATTTGTATGTCTAGCGAAAATTGATTTACTATTTGACTTAGTATAGAATTAAATTTAATTAGAATTATTCCGTTAATATATAACTATAATTATGAGTCAAGAATTTGTATAATTAAATATTTTTTAATTCAATCTATTACTAGTAATAGATTGTTAATATGTTTTATCTATAATACTACTCCCTTTATTGCCAAAATATATTCAGTATTAATTTTAATTTTACTCCTTACCAAAATAGGCCTAGCCCCTTTATATATATGGTTTCCTCCTATTATAGAATACCTAAGTTGAATAATTATTTTTATAATACTGACTATTCAAAAATTCATTCCACTACAGCTAATCTATACAATTAACATTGATAGTAAAACTTTTACCTTTTTTACATTAATTAACATTTGAACAGGAAGTATTATAATATTTTTTTACACATCCTTACGTAAAATTCTAACCTTTTCAAGTATAAGTCATGCCGGATGAGTATTCATCAATATAAATATAGAAGGATACTGATTAACTTATATAATAATCTATATAGCTATACTTCTTCCCGGAATTTATTATTTTAACATATTTGGCACCTCTGTAATTAGTCAACTTCCTATAACAAAAAATACCATGCTTAAAATCAACACCTTAATTTTTTTTTTATCAAATAGAGGATTTCCGCCTTTTGCAGGATTTTATTTAAAATGAATAACATTTTCACTTTGTTTTTCATTCTATAATAATATTATTATATTTTTATTGATTAGCAGTGCACTAATCAATTGTTATTTTTATTTACGAACATGTTATCCTATTATCTGTTCATTAGATCTTAAAAAATTATACAATTCTTATTCTTCATCTATACTTATTTTAAGATACCTTCTAATTAATGCTTGACCTTTTTTATTATAAAATCTTAAGTTAAAAAAACTATTTACCTTCAAAGTAAAAATTATATTTTATAGGTTTTAATTTTTCTGTATCAAATTTAGAATTTGAATATACGTGTAAATTTTGGTTAATTAAACTTCTAAGAACTTGCAATTCCTTATTTTTTTATAAACTACAAAACCCATATTTTTGATAAAAGAGAACCTCATATATAAATTTACAATTTATCGCCTATCTTCAGCCATTTTATCAATTAAATATAAAAAAAATATTATCTTACT